AGTGGAATAGAGAAATGCATGTTAAATGCACCTATAACGGTGTTCAATTATCAGAAACAGAATTTCCGAAAAACTGGTTAACAGATGGTATTCAGATAAAAATCCTATTTCCTTTCTGTCTGAAACCCTGGCGCAAATCCAAACTACGATCCCATCATAGAGATCCAATCCAAAAGAAAGGGAAAACAGAAAATTTTTGTTTTTTAACAATCTGGGGAAGGGAAACCGAACTACCTTTTGGTTCTGCCCGACAACAACCTTCCTTTTTTGAACCTATTTATAATGAATTCGAAAAAAAAAAGAGAAAAGTGAAAAAAAAATGTTTTCTAGTTCTAAGAGTTTTCAAAGAAAAAACAAAACAGTTTATAAAGGTCTCAAAAGAAAAAACAAGATGGATTATCAAAACGGTTCTATTTTTAAAAAGAATAATAAAAGAGTTTGCAAACATAAATCCAATTTTCTTATTTGTATTGAAGAAAGTATATGAACCGAATGAAAATGGAAAAGATTCCATAATCATAAGCAGTAATAAAATTGTTCCTGAATCGACCACTCGAATTAGATTCATGGATTGGGAAAATTATTCACTGACAGAAAAAAAAAGGAAAGATCTGTCCGATAGAACAAACCTAATCAGAAATCAAATAGAAAGGGGTGCAAAAGACAAAAGAAAAATATTTCTAACTCCGGATATAAATATTAGTCCTAACGATACAAGTTGTGGTGATAAAAGATCGGAATCGCAGAAACATATTTGGCAGATATCAAAAAGAAGAAGTAACAGATTCATATTCATACGCAAATGGCACTATTTTTTGACATTTTTCAACGAAAGAATATACATACATATCTTTCTATGTACTGTTAATGTTTCTAGAGTCAATGTACAACTTTTCCTTGAATCAACAAAAAAGATTATCGATAAATACATTCACAATGATGAAAAAAATAAAGAAGGGATTGATGAAACAAATAAAAAAAAAATTCACTTTATTTCGACTATAAAAAAGTCTCTTTCTAATATTAGTAATAATAAATCAAAGATTTCTGGTGACCTATATTCCTTTTCACAAGCATCTGTATTTTACAAATTATCACAAATCCAAGCTATTAATAAGAAGTATCATTTGAGATCTCTACTTCAATATCGCGAAGCATATCTTATTCTTAAGGATAGAATCTGGAATTTTTTTGGAACACGAAGAATATTAGATTCCAAATCAAGGCATAAAAAACTTCCGAATTCTGGAATGAATGAATGGAAAAACTGGTTAAGGGGTCATTATCAATACAATTTATCTCAGGCTAGGTGGTCTAAATTAGTACCGCAAAAATGGCGAACTAGGGTCAATCGGCGTCGTACGATTCAAAATAAAGACTCAAAAAAGAATTCATACGAAAAAGCCCAATTCATTCATTACGAGAAAAAAAATGATTATGAAGTGAATTCATTGACGAGCAAAAAGGCAAAATTAAAAAAAAACTACAGATATGATCTTTTTTCATATAAATATATTAATTATGGGGATAGGAAAGACTCATATATTTATCCACCCTCATTACAAGTAAATGAGGACCGAGAGATTCCATATAATTACAACACACCTAAAATTGAACCATTTTATGTACTGGGGGATATATCTATTAGTGATTATCTAGGAGAAGAGTATATTATTGGTACGGGTAAAAGTATGGATAGAAAATATTTGGAGTGGAAAATTTTCGATTTATTTCTTAGAAAGAATATCGATATTGAGTCCTGGACCGATACGGATACCGGGACCAACATTAATAAAATGACTAAGACCGAGACTGATTATTATCAAATAATTGATAAGAAAGATCTTTTCTATCTCACGATTCATCAAGAAATCAACCCACCCAATCAAAAAAAAAACTTTTTTTTGATGGGAATGAATAAAGAAATGCTATATCGTCCCATATTAAATACGAAATCTTGGTTCTTCTCAGAATTTGTGCCACTTTATGATGCATATAAGATCAAACCATGGATTATACCAATCAAATTACTTCTTTTCATTTTTAATGGAAATGAAAACATTAGTGAAAACAAAAACATTAATGGAAATCAAAAAAAGAATCTTCGTATATCATCTAATCAAAAAGAATATCTTGAATTAAAGAATCGAAATCAAGAAGAAAAAGAACAGCTCGGCCACGGAAATATTGGCTCAGACGCACGAAAACAACAAAAAGATTTTGAAAAGGATTACACGGAATCAGACATTCAAAAACGTGAAAAGAAAGGACAACCCGAGAGTAACAAGAAAGCAAAACTAGAGTTATTCCTGAAAAAATATTTGCTTTTTCAATTGAGATGGGATGATCCTTTGAATCACAGAATTTTCAATAATGTTAAGGTATATTGTTTCCTGCTTAGACTAATAAATGCAAAGGAAATTGCTATATCCTCTATTCAAGGAGGAGAAATGCACCTGGATGTAATGTTAATTCAGACGAATCTAACTCTTCCAGAATTGATAAAAAAGGGAATATTGATTCTCGAACCAGTACGTCTGTCTATAAAATGGGATAGACAATTTATTATGTATCAAACCATAGGTATCTCGTTGGTCCATAATAATAAATGCCAAACTAATGGAAGATATCAAGAAAAAAGGTATGTTGATGAGAATTATTTCAATGGATCCATTGTACAACATAAAAAGATGCTTGTGAATAGAGACGAAAATCATTATGATTTGCTTGTTCCTGAAAATATTCTATCCCCTAGGCGTCGTAGAGAATTGAGAATTCTAATTTGTTTCAATTCCGGAAATAGGAATGTTATGGATAGAAATCCGGTATTTTTCAATGACAACAATGTAAGGAACTGGGGTCAATTTTTGGATGAGGACAAGCATATTGATACAGATATAAATAAATTCATTCAATTCAAATTGTTTCTTTGGCCCAATTATCGATTAGAGGATTTAGCTTGTATGAATCGCTACTGGTTTGATACCAATAATGGCAGCCGTTTCAGTATGTCAAGGATACATATGTATCCACGATTCGGAATTAGTTGATGGTTGGTACATTTCCTATATATCAGGTGTCGGGTCTGGTATATGAATGTACACACACGCTGTGTTACATTCTAATACATGATACCGATTCAATAACGTCTCAATTGGATTGAATCTAGAAATGATTCGGCAGAATCTTCTTAGGTCAAAATAATTTTCTTTTGTGGGTACAGAAATTGCCCTTCTATCGAATCAAATTACAAATTGTACTTACAATTCATTTGAATTTCATTTTGATTTGATTTGATAGAATAAAGTAATATATGAATAAATCCAGATTATTGGGTGTATCAGATAAAAATAACTGGCATTATTATTATTCCTGATTGGTAAAATCCATATCTGTGGAAAAAAAAAGAGAGAGAAATTTTATTTTTATGGTTATGGTCAAAAATTCATTCATCTCAGTTATTCCGAAAGAAGAAAAAAACAAAGGGTCTGTTGAATTTCAAGTAATCAGTTTCACCAATAAGATACAGAGACTTACTTCACATTTTGAATTGCACAGAAAAGATTATTTATCTCAGATAGGTTTGCGGAAAATTCTGGGAAAACGTCAACGACTGCTGGCTTATTTGTCAAAGAAAAATAGAGTGCGTTATAAAAAATTAATCGATCAATTAGATATTCGGGAACCAAAAACTCGTTAATTTGAAGATTATTTGAATTCTTTGGTTTATTAGATCTTGAATTTTGATGAACCTCATTTATTTCATTTTCGGCAATTCATAGAATAATGGATCGGAGAAGAAAACATATGAATGTACCGGCTACAAGAAAAGACCTCATGATAGTTAATATGGGTCCTCACCACCCATCAATGCATGGTGTTCTTCGACTTATCGTTACTCTAGATGGTGAAGATGTTATTGACTGCGAACCCGTATTGGGTTATTTACACAGAGGGATGGAAAAAATTGCGGAAAACCGAACAATTATACAATATCTTCCTTATGTAACACGTTGGGATTATTTAGCTACTATGTTCACAGAGGCAATAACGGTAAATGCACCAGAACAATTAGGAAATATTCAAGTACCCAAAAGAGCCAGCTATATCAGAGTAATTATGCTGGAGCTGAGTCGTATAGCTTCTCATTTATTATGGCTTGGACCTTTTATGGCAGATATCGGTTCACAGACTCCCTTCTTCTATATTTTCAGAGAAAGGGAATTGCTATATGACCTATTCGAAGCTGCCACAGGTATGCGAATGATGCATAATTATTTCCGTATCGGGGGAGTCGCTGCTGATCTACCTCATGGCTGGATAGATAAATGTTTGGATTTCTGCGATTATTCTTTAACAGGAATTGTTGAATATCAAAAGCTTATTACGCAAAATCCCATTTTTTTGGAACGAGTTGAAGGGGTGGGCATTATTGGTGGGGAGGAAGCAATAAATTGGGGTTTATCGGGACCAATGCTACGAGCTTCCGGAATCCAATGGGATCTTCGTAAAGTTGATCATTATGAGTGTTACGATGAATTCGATTGGGAAGTCCAGTGGCAAAAAGAAGGAGACTCATTAGCTCGTTATTTAGTACGAATTAATGAAATGACGGAATCCATAAAAATTATTCAACAGGCTCTAGAAGGAATTCCGGGGGGGCCCTATGAGAACTTAGAAGTTCGACGCTTTGATAGAGCAAGTGATTCCGAATGGAATGGTTTTGAATATCGATTCATTAGTAAAAAGCCTTCTCCCACTTTTGAATTGTCGAAACAAGAACTTTATGTGAGAGTAGAAGCCCCAAAGGGAGAATTGGGAATTTTTCTGATAGGGGATAATAGTGTTTTTCCCTGGAGATGGAAAATTCGTCCACCTGGTTTCATCAATTTGCAAATTCTTCCTCAGCTAGTTAAAAGAATGAAATTGGCTGATATCATGACGATACTAGGTAGTATAGATATCATTATGGGAGAAGTTGATCGTTGAAATGATAATTGATACGACAGAAGTACAAGCTATCAATTCTTTTTCCAGATCGGAATCCTTAAAAGAGGTCTATGACCTCTTATGGCTGCTTGTCCCTATTTTTACTCCTGTATCGGGAATCACAATAGGCGTACTCGTGATTGTGTGGTTAGAAAGAGAAATATCTGCAGGGATACAACAACGTATCGGGCCTGAATATGCCGGCCCCTTGGGAATTCTTCAAGCTCTAGCAGATGGGACCAAACTACTTTTGAAAGAGGATCTTCTCCCATCTAGAGGAGATGTTCGTTTATTCAGTATGGGGCCATCTATAGCGGTCATATCAATTCTACTAAGCTATTTAGTAATCCCTTTTGGCTATCGCCTTGTTCTAGCCGATCTCAGTATAGGCGTTTTTTTATGGATCGCTATTTCCAGTATTGCTCCTATTGGACTTCTTATGTCAGGATATGGATCGAATAATAAATATTCCTTTTCGGGTGGTCTACGAGCTGCTGCTCAATCTATTAGTTATGAAATACCATTAACTCCGTGTGTGTTATCAATATCTCTACGTGTGATTCGTTGGAACATGAACCTTTACCCCTTTCCTGGAAATAAAGGAAAGGGGTTGGATGTGTTGAATAGATACCTTTCTCTTTTTATTCATCATTCGGGTCGATGAGTTAAACCAGATAGTTATATGAGTGAAACAAAACAGCTTATGAATTTGCAGTAAGAAGATTGATTCTCATTCCCTATGTACGAGAGTAAAGTGGAAGTAAACATAAGCGGTCGAAACTGTTTACCCCAAGATTGGTTGATTAGTCATCATGACTTGAAGCGGGTGCAAAAGATCAACTGTATGGAGTTTCTACTATTGTATTGTATGTTGTTGTATGTTGTATGTATTACCATATCGGGGATCAATCAAAAATGAGTGGACGGTTAGGAACACGAAAGTACACAAAGGATTAGTGATGAAGATAATGTAAGGTATCCAAAGGGATATTTCTGCATAACATAAAAGGAATCATAATGAGGGCTTTAAGTTCGTAGAAATGATCAAGCAGTACTTCCTCACGATTCCGATCCAGAGTATGCTTCTATCCACTGATTAAATAAATGACTGTCGAGAACGAAGTAATCCTTTGATTTGATTTTTTAGAAACCCCCCTTCTGAGTGAGAAAGAAGAACAGGAACGAAAGAAATGGAATGCAATAGGAAAACTGAATAAAATAATAAGAGATCTTTGTTTATTCTTTCTTTCCTCAATCCTATCCATATTCATACGGATAGAATTCTTATAATGATTTATCAACTATAACTCATGAATTAGTGTCTAATTATTTTTCGTACGAAAAGTGTGGGTCGAAATATCTATTGAAACAACGAGTATTTTATTGAAGGATTAAGTTATTACTGAACTAAAAGAATTCTAAGTCTAATTAGAAAATAAAGGATGAGATCAATTCGGAAGCGCTTTTTTTTATTATGGCGGACGGAATTCCATTGGTCTAATTCGGGACTCTTCGATATATCGTTACTCTAATCTACACTACAAACATGCCGAGGTAATAATGAACCAGTCCTTAGATTTATTTGTGGCCATCGAGGAGCCGTATGAAGCTGAGGTCTCATGTGCGGTTCTGGAATAGCGATGGGAATAGTGATGTTATCATCGACTATGATTATCTAACAGTTCAAGTACAGTTGATATAGTTGAGGCACAGTCAAAATATGGGTTTTGGGGGTGGAATCTGTGGCGTCAACCTATAGGGTTTATAGTTTTTCTAATTTCTTCCCTAGCGGAATGTGAAAGATTACCTTTTGATTTACCAGAAGCAGAGGAGGAATTAGTAGCAGGTTATCAAACCGAATATTCAGGTATTAAATCTGGTTTATTTTACGTTGCTTCTTACCTAAATCTACTAGTTTCTTCATTATTTGTAACAGTTCTTTACTTGGGCGGGTGGAATTTCTCTATTCCGTACATATTCATTTCTGAACCTTTTGGAATAAATAAAACAGGTGGAGTCTTTGGAATGACAGTTGGTATCCTTATTACATTAGCTAAAGCTTATTTGTTCCTGTTCATTCCTATCACAACAAGATGGACTTTACCTAGGATGAGAATGGACCAGCTATTAAACCTTGGGTGGAAATTTCTTTTACCTATTTCTCTAGGTAATCTATTATTAACAACTTCTTCCCAACTCGTTTCGCTATAACAAAATAGGATATTCTAGATTCATAACCTATCTAGAGCAAGAGAAAGAAACATCAAACTATTCATGGATATCCACGATATGTTCCCTTTGGTGACTGGGTTCATGAATTATGGTCAACAGACAATACGAGCTGCAAGGTATATTGGTCAAAGTTTCATGATTACCTTATCTCACGTGAATCGTTTACCTGTGACTATTCAATATCCTTATGAAAAATCGATCACATCGGAGCGTTTTCGTGGTCGAATCCATTTTGAATTTGATAAATGCATTGCTTGTGAAGTATGTGTTCGGGTATGCCCCATAGATCTACCCGTTGTTCATTGGAGATTGGAAACGGATATTAGAAAGAAACGATTGCTTAATTATAGTATTGATTTTGGAATCTGTATATTTTGTGGTAATTGTGTCGAGTATTGTCCAACAAACTGTTTATCAATGACTGAAGAATATGAACTTTCTACTTATGATCGTCACGAATTGAATTATAATCAAATTGCTTTGGGCCGGTTACCAATGTCAGTAATTGGAGATTACACAATTCGAACAATTACGAATTCGATTCCAATCAAAATAATCAGGGGTAAACCTCTTGATTCAAAAACGATTACCAATTACTAAGATTCCGTTTTGATCTAAAGTAAAGGAGTGAGGCTTCTTTCATTTTGCTAGGTCAGTAAATAACTATTGATTGGTGAGAATCAAGGCTTGATTTTGATTTAGAATGGATTCATAGATCTGTGATGATTTCAAAATATAAAATTTCGAACTACTCTTTCAGATACAGTAGCGGGATTGATCCAATAACTGTATCTATATAAATCTACACCCCTTTAGGATTCAATTAGGAACGTATCATATACAAGAAAAAAAATAAGGTAACCTCTTTTTTCTTGGATCGGTTAGTAAGTTTATGAAATATTTCGATTTATTTATCTCTTTTTTTACACAGAATGGATTTACCTGGACCAATACATGATATTCTTTTAGTATTTCTGGGATCAGGTCTTATATTAGGAGGTCTGGGGGTGGTCTTACTTACCAACCCAATTTATTCTGCTTTTTCATTGGGACTGGTTCTTGTTTGTATATCCTTATTCCATATTCCATCTAACTCCTATTTTGTAGCTGCTGCACAGCTCCTTATTTACGTAGGAGCTGTAAATGTTTTAATCCTATTTGCTGTGATGTTCATGAATGGTTCAGAATATTACAACGATTTCTATCTTTGGACCGTTGGGGATGGGGTCACTTCACTGGTTTGTACAAGTATTCTTTTTTCACTAATTACTACTATCTCGGATACGTCGTGGTACGGGATTGTTTGGACTACAAGATCAAATCAAATTATAGAGCAGGACCTAACAAGTAACGTTCAACAAATTGGGATTCATTTATCAACAGATTTTTACCTTCCATTTGAACTCATTTCTATAATTCTTTTAGTTGCTTTGATAGGTGCAATTGCTATGGCCCGGCAGTAAAGTAATTAAGTAATAAATACTTAGATCCAAAATCAAATAAATAAAGTCTTGTTTTGTTCTATGTTATCACATCCATTTTCCTTCAGTTCCATTTTCATATTCTATTGTTCATATATGAAATTGAAATGGGTTTAGTTCGATCCATTACTAAATACCTTACTTTGTTTCGTACTTAATTTATATTCTAATTAAATCGGTGAAATTGTTGTTCATATTGAAATGAATCAAGATTGATGAGGGGTTGGTCAATGATGACCGAACATGTACTTATTTTGAGTGCCTATTTATTTTCTATCGGTATTTATGGATTGATCACAAGTCGAAACATGGTTAGAGCACTTATGTGTCTTGAACTTATACTGAATGCGGTTAATATAAATCTCGTAACATTTTCTGATTTGTTTGATAGTCGTCAATTAAAGGGAGATATTTTCTCTATTTTTGTTATAGCTATTGCAGCCGCTGAAGCAGCTATTGGGCCGGCTATTGTTTCATCGATCCATCGTAACAGAAAATCAACTCGTATCAATCAATCGAATTTGTTGAATAAATAGTATTCATGATATAAATAAAGACAGATATCTACAATATATTCACTAATTTAGAACTAGCATGTATGATTCGTATGACCATGCTTGTTGAAACGTAAGAAATCAAAGTATCTTGGCCCTTGCTCATGAACAGATCCAGAAATAGATTGATTATCAAAAAAATTCTGGTAAACCACTGATTCGTCTGGCGTCTACAACATAATATATATAATTCAATTACTAATGAAGAAGCCAGATCGAAAATTCATAAAGTTCAAAAAATTTATAGATCCAATGTCGCATTCAGTAAAGATTTATGATACATGTATAGGGTGTACTCAATGTGTACGAGCCTGCCCCACAGATGTATTGGAAATGATACCTTGGGACGGATGTAAAGCTAAACAAATTGCTTCTGCTCCAAGAACAGAGGACTGTGTAGGTTGTAAGAGATGCGAATCCGCTTGTCCAACAGATTTCTTGAGTGTTCGGGTTTACTTATGGCATGAGACAACTCGCAGCATGGGTCTAGCTTATTGATACGTTCTAGAAAAATCCACTTGAATCCATTTGATTCCTCTTTACCGACAAAAACCCGTACTCGAGAAATTATTCCGAGCGCGGGTTTTTCTGGTCAAAGTCTATCTTGTCTTTACCACGAGTTATTTTCCTTGGTTAACAATAATTGTTGTTTTGCCGATATCCGCGGGTTCGTCAATTTTCTTTCTCCCTCGTAGAGGGAATAAAAATAAGGTGGTTCGGTGGTATACTATTTGTATATGCTTA